TTATTGGGACGATAACTCTGAAAAGAAAGATTTCCCATTTTTTCTTTCACTTCAGGAGAAATACGATCGGGGGGGGCTAATTCGAATCCCTCGGGTAAAATAAGAACAGCCCCCACATTCAAGGACCCCCTTTTACCATTAGCAAGAACCTGTTTCAGTTGCATATCATAAGGAATTCGAATAACTGCTTCAAATACAGTATCAGGAAGTACAGCTTGTGGAACTTCAATATCCACAGGCTTATTGGCTAAATGGCAATTGGCACATACAATTCGCCCTGTTGCTTCTCGTGGATTTTCATAACCTTGCTGCGCAAAAATGGGATATGCGTTTGAAATAGATGCTCGAGTTATTACATATATCATGATCGATACAGAAATGGATCGAGTCATCTGTTCCTTTACCCAAGAAAAAGTATTTCTATTTTGCATGGTACAATCATTGATCCCGGAATTTCTACAATAAATTAGATAGGTAGCTAGTAGAGTTCCCTATCCATGAATCTGCCATTGTACGGAAATAAATGTACTGAAATATAGGACGAATACCTTCAAGAGGTAGAAGTATAAAGAATAAGTAAAATGGAAAATACTTTATTTATACACGAAGAAAAATTGATGATTTGATTAATATCAAGAGATCCAATAAGTTCTTCATTCATTCATTGAATGATAAATGACTACAAGTGAAGGAGATACCCGATTTAAAAAATGGAAGATCCAATATTTCACAATTGTATCTAGAATAACTGGAAAAGTGGAAACAAGACCAGATATAATTTGATCATTATGAGCCAATCCAAAATCGTTGTAGATCGAACCAATCATGAGTTCCCAACCATGGGTCGAGTGAAATCCGATCCATAAATCAGTAACTAAAAGAATCGAAAAAGCTTTTATTGTGTCACTTAAGTTATAGATAAATTCCTGAACCCAAGAATTAAGAATGACAAGTTCTTCATTACCCAGAATAAAATAACCGCTTAGAATAGCGAAACAGATTATATCTGTCGAGAAATTCAAAATTATATGGAGATGATATTCATTGTGTGTTTTGACCAATTGTATCGTTTCCTTATGTATTCCTATAGGAAGCTTTTGTATATGTGTCTCAGGGTATTCCTTTATCATTTCATTCAACAAAAGGAGTTCCTCTAATTCTAGGAATTTTTCTAGAACATTTTTCTCTTGAATATCATTCAGAAAAGTTTCGGATTGCCTAGTATTCCACCAATTAGTAACCCAGGGTTCCAGACTTTTATTAAATGATAGAGATACCCACCAGGGCAAAAATACTATAGATGCAAGATATGGAAGAGAAGTCAATGCTTTCTTTTTTTTCATTTTTTTTTTCTGTGAGTTGGTAATGAACTGCTTCATTCGTCAACTCTAGCGGATATAATATTTCTATTAAAGTACGAGTTAGTTCTATAACAAGGTATCGAACCTATGGATCTATTCCCATTTTTGTGTAATAATTTAGTTTTGGGTCTAGAAGGAATATAGAAAGAAATGGAATAAGGGTCCTTTTCGCATAAAAAAAGAAATAAATATAATTTTATGATATCTCAATTGGGCAAATTCGAACGAATTTCATCTTCATTTGTTCCTTTCGATAAGCACTCGAAAAACCCACATTGAAGTAACGAATCCTATTTATTTGGATTTCAAGACAAAAAAACTCCCCCTGGATCAATTGATCATTTAGAAATGTTGCACCCGTCTAATCACAGCACAGGAATAAAGTATAAATTTGATATCTTTAAATCTGGGACCTAAAAATAGGAATTCCTTATTTACGAAATAAATTCTGTATTTACGAAATACATGTTGTTATGTTCGGATATTTGACAAATCCATATTGAATTCGATTTTTTCTTAGTATAAAAAAAAGTTCCATACGCATACAAAATAGTTTTTCGTTTTTGTATAGAAAAGAATTCCTATAGTTTATTATAGTTGTTCCATATACATTCTCCTACTTTTTTGTTTTATTCTATGTGGGTCGCTGCGCCAACGGAACGCGAGGAATCTAACATGTTATGTTTTTCTACAATTACCATTCTGAAGAAACTTCAGTTGTATTAAACGAAAAAGGAAATTAGCAAGTTCCTTCATGCTGAGAAAACATTTATTCTTCATTTCAAAATACTTCAATTGGTACTCGCAGGAAATAGGCTAATTCTGCAGCTTTTTGTTCAATTTCTCGTGGAGTAAAATTCTCATCAGTACAAGTCAAGGGAATGGTTCCTTGGCCTCTTATTTCCATATAAAGAACACGACGAGGAAAAAGACCTTCTTTAACCTCCATTCTGATTGATTGGATATCTTTCATACAGAAGCGAAGGAAGATTCGACGATTTATTCCCGGGAATCCCCAACGAAAAATACACATTATTCCTTCTTTTCTATCGAATCGATCATAACCACTACCCACATTCCATGAAATTGTACACCACAAATAGGAACTAATGAATAGACCCGCAATCCCATAGAAAGACATCACGACCCCTTGTGGAAAAAAGATGATTTGGTTAGATGGAAATCCAGATATGAGATTCCTACCAAGATAACTAGAAGTTCCAACCACTAAGAATCCTAGTGAACCCAAAAAAAGGATACAGGCCCAGCAAAAATTACTTGCTTTTCGAGACCCTGCTATTAGTTCTATCCATATATATTCTGATCGCCAGTTCATACTATATTAGACTCAGTTGCATTCGATTGGGATTGAGAGAATAACCAATATGAATTTGACTTTTCTTGATGCCGAAGTAACTTTCATCAACTAGTACTATTCTGATATGAACCATTAGAAGTAATTGGTTAGATACATTGACTTTCTATTATAAAAAGATTAACTGATCATCTTTCACCAGCTACACCCGCATATACATTTATCCGCATGCATAACAGTTCTTTCATTAGGGCCGCATATCCTATCATATTACACTAAAAAAATCTATTATGATCCAGTGTTGAAATAAATTGATGAAATTTATCCCTGATCTAGACAATCTTATTTTTTTGGACATGAAGAAATAAAGAAGCCATTGCAATTGCCGGAAATACTAGGCCTACTAAAGGAACAAAAATAGAGGGTAAGTTAAGATCTGTCATGGAATGGGTACCTCGATTTAATATTTTTCCTTATGATAAGGATATTTTATGATAAGTATATTTATTATAAAAAATAGTAAGTATATACATAATATTATGTAGTTAATAAGTGCAAGGAATGGGGAATTCAATTTAAGTGTACCTATTTCTTTTTCTACAAAAATATGTATGATGATCCACTTTCATAAATTTTCTTATTATTCTCCTATCCTCATCTTCTTTCTATCTTTCAAATAAAGGGTTTCTTATTAATAGTAACTATAATATAAATATAATATTATAAATAAAATTATATAAATAAAACTATAAATTAAGAAACTATTAAGTAAAGTTCGCGACTCTAACTAAACTAATTCAATCCAACAAAGAGAGATTTCTAGTAAAAAAGGAGAATTCTTGGTAGATATAGAAATCTACTTCTATTCCATATTTTCTTTCAATATTTTTTTTTATCTATTTTTCATTATTGTATATATTCATACGTAAGAAGGTAGGAGAAAATTCTTTGTATTTTCACGACTTCCTCGAAAGGATAAATTCCATTTTTATCCTGTTAATAGAAATTTTCTGATTAATAATAAGAAATCTAATAGGGGGTAAGATAAAAAAATAGATTTTGAGGAAAAAAGACAAAGTAATTATCCGATAACTCGGACTCCAAATCAAGTAGAACTTATGTCACCAAAGAAAACACCATTCTTCTTAAGTTTTTTTATTACTATGAACTAAATACCTGTCCAATACAATTCGCTACAAAAAAAAGAAAAGTATAGCACTAGATTCTATTATTCTTTTTTTTTTCTTTTTTTTTCAAGGGAAAGAAACCGTGTAGCTGAAATAACTCACTTAGAACACCTTTTAAAGGATTACGTGGTACGATTGGGTCGAATAAGCCCTTATGGAATGAATACTCAGCCGCTTGTGAACCGTCGGGTACTAGTTTATTCAATGTTTGTTCAATTACTCTTTTACCCGCAAATGCAACGTAGGCATTGGGTTCAGCAATAATAACATCTCCCAACATACCAAAACTAGCTGTTACTCCACCGGTTGTAGGAGATGTAAGGATTGATACATAGAATAACTTTTTTTTTGATTGATAATTATATAAAGCAGAAGATACTTTAGCCATTTGCATCAAGCTCAAACTTCCTTCTTGCATGCGTGCTCCTCCAGAAGCACATACAATAATGACAGGTATAGATCGATTAGTAGCATACTCGATCAAACGGGTGATTTTCTCGCCTACTACAGATCCCATACTACCTCCCATGAACTTAAAATCCATAACCCCCATTGCTATGGGAATACCGTTTAGTTGACCTATGCCTGTTTGAACAGCTTCAGTTAAACCTGTTCTTCTTTGATAAGAACGGATACGATCTCTATAGGGTTCCTCCTTGGAATGAAAATGAATGGGGTCCATAGAGACCATATCTTCATCCATAGGATCCCAAGTGCCCGGATCAATCAAAAGTTTGATTCTATCTGAACTACTCATTTTCAAATGATATCCACACAGTTCACAAATATCCATTTTGGACCTCAAAAATTTTTTATAATTTAATCCATAACAATTTTCGCATTGAATCCATAAATGTCTGTATTTTTTATTATTTATATCGAAATCCTTAAATCTTTTTCTTAAATCACGGACGTTACCACTAGTTCTTATATTCGAACTCCTACTTTTACTTTTACTTTTACTTTTACTTTTACTTTTTTTACTACTTATGCTTTCAGTACAAATGAAATTATAAATGTAACTATCACTGTAATTGTCGGTACCACCGAAAATGTAACTATTAATATTGAGAAGATAACTATCAATGCAACTATTAATGTAATTATTCCAACTGGATTGGGTATCATACATAAAAT